AAAATACGAAATTGTATCAAGAACTATGTACAAAAGAATATGAAAACATCTTCTAGTGTCGAGGGAATTGCATGTATAGAGATTCAAAAAAGAATCGACTTGATTCAAGTCATAATCTATATGGGATTCCCAAAGTTATTAATAGAACATCAAAAAATCGAAGAATTACAGATAAATATACAAAAAGAACTTAATTCTGTGAACCGTAAACTCAATATTGCTATTACAAGAATTGCAAATCCTTATGGACACCCTAATATTCTTGCAGAATTTATAGCCGGACAATTAAAAAATAGAGTGTCATTCCGCAAAGCAATGAAAAAAGCTATTGAATTAACCGAACAAGCAGGTACAAAAGGAATTCAAATACAAATTGCAGGGCGTATCGACGGAAAAGAAATTGCACGTGTCGAATGGATCAGAGAAGGTAGGGTACCTCTACAAACCATTAGGGCTAAAATTGATTACTGTTCCTATACAGTTCGAACTATCTATGGGGCTTTAGGTATCAAAATTTGGATATTTGTAGACGAGTAATAATAAAACCTTTACTTAAACTTATCTTTAGGTCTATCAGTTAATAGAACAAAAAAGATTCTTTCATTCTTTTTTGTCTGTTAAATCAAAACAAAAACAAATAATTCTATAAGGTTGAATAAAGATTCCATTAATTATTTGATTCGATATAATTATAATTGCTATGCTTAGTGTGTGACTCGTTAATTTTTTTAGGGTTCGATTCAAAAAAAAAAAAGACCAGCCCATAGTATGAACTAATAACCAACTCATCGTTTCGCATTATCTGGATATAAAGAAACAGTCGAGATATGATATATTGATCATATCATTGTAGCAACTGAAATCTTTTTTAGATAAAAAAAAGAAAAACCAATTTTATTCTGAGTTGCGAAAGAATAAAAGGAAAGTATATAGATAAATGGAAGGGTGAGAGAAAGAGAGAAAAAAAAATCTATGATATAGAATTCCAATATGTAAGGTCGATGATTCATCTCATAAAGGGAAATGTAATAAAGCATTAATACTAATTGATCCCTAATTAAACAAAATAAAATCGTTCTTATAGACTTATAAGATCTTATAGACTTATAGAATAGAACAAAAAAATCAAGAGCCCCGAGTCAATAAAGACTGAGAGTATTGACTCAAGAACAAATTTCATTTAGGGGCTCCGTTGTAGAATCCAGACCTAACCATTAATCGCGAAGCGATGGGAACGACAGAACCCCTGATTGCATAAGATTCTATTGAAAACGAATCCTAATGGTTCATTGGGTAGGATGGCGGAATGAACTAGGAACTCATTTATTCTGAAAAATCGTGTCATGAATTAATCCTAAAATAAAAGTAATGCCATGCACTAATCCGATAAACTGAATATTAAATAAAGTAAATATTCGCCCGCGAAAATCTTTCTTTTTTGGATTTCAAAATTGTAGTCGATCCAATATCTAATATTATAATATAAAAGCAAAACAAACTACAGATTCGTTATAACCTTATAATAAAAATAAAACAAAATCTTATTTTTTATAATTATCAATCGAATGGATGTTTAGTTATATCTAAAAAAAAAAGATATATCAATTTCTAATAAATTATCAAAGACTCTCATGATTCAATATATTATTTAATTTATTAAATACATGTATATTATTTTATAATCGTTAATCGTTTCGTTCGTGAGGAGCTGGATGAGAAGAAAATCTCATGTCCAGTTCTGTAGTAGAGATGGAAGTAATAAATAACCATCAACTATAACCCCAAAAGAACCCGATTCCGTAAACACCATAGAGGAAGAATGAAAGGAATATCTTATCGAGGTAATCGTATTTGCTTCGGTAGATATGCCCTTCAAGCGCTTGAACCTGCTTGGATCACATCTAGACAAATAGAAGCAGGACGACGAGCAATGACACGAAACGCACGCCGCGGCGGAAAAATATGGGTACGTATATTTCCAGACAAACCAGTTACAGTAAGACCTACAGAAACACGTATGGGTTCAGGAAAAGGATCTCCCGAATATTGGGTAGCTGTCGTTAAACCAGGTAGAATACTTTATGAAATGAGCGGAGTACCAGAAAATATAGCCAGAAAGGCTATTTCAATAGCGGCATCCAAAATGCCTATACGAACTCAATTCATTATTTCAGGATAGGAATGTAGAACCAAAAGAAAGAGGTTTTTCGGATGAAAAAAACCAATTGCAGGTTTCTTTATTTTGTTTTGAATAAACAATATTTCTTTTTTTTTACTGAGCCCTTTGCTTTGCCCTTGCATTGAAAAAACAGATAAAAAACGATATGATTCAACCTCAAACCCATTTGAATGTAGCGGATAACAGCGGAGCCAGAAAATTGATGTGTATTCGAATCATAGGAGCTAGTAATCGACGATATGCTAAGATCGGTGACGTTGTTGTTGCTGTAATCAAGGAAGCAATACCAAATACACCGCTAGAAAGATCAGAAGTGATCAGAGCCGTAATTGTACGTACTTGTAAAGAACTAAAACGCGACAATGGTATGATAATACGATATGATGACAATGCTGCGGTTGTTATTGATCAAGAAGGAAATCCAAAAGGAACTCGAATTTTTGGCGCAATCGCCCGGGAATTAAGACAATTAAATTTCACTAAAATAGTTTCGTTAGCACCCGAAGTATTATAAGATGAGACCATAATAGAGCTTATAGTATTTGAATGAAATTGATTAATTTAGTAGATTGTTTGTGGTTCACGTATATGCCTTTAATATTTCATAAATATTTAATAATTCAGAAAAAAAAAAAAAAGAGCATGTTGATTATATCAATTAGATCAAAATTCGAGGACAACAAAAATCTTAGTTTCTTATGAGTAAAGACACTATTGCTAACATACTAACTTCTATACGAAATGCTGACATGAATAAAAAAAGAACAGTTCGAATACCATATACTAACATCACTGAAAACATTCTTAAAATCCTTTTACGAGAAGGTTTTATTGAAAACATGAGGAAACATCAGGAAAGCAACAATCTTTTTTTGGTTTTAACCCTACGACATAGAAGGAAAAGGAATAGGAAAGGACCAGATAAAACTGTTTTAAATTTAAAACAGATCAGTCGACCCGGTCTACGAATCTATTATAATTATCAACGAATCCCAAGAATTTTAGGAGGGATGGGGATTGTAATTCTTTCTACTTCTCGAGGTATAATGACAGACAAAGAAGCTCGACTAGAAAGAATCGGTGGAGAAATTTTGTGCTATATATGGTAATCTTTTATGATATACGAATTATATTTATAGAACTTTTGTATGTGTGAAAAAAGGGTAGGTTTCTAATATTATGCCTCACACATTAGTTGATACCTCAAGTGAAAGAACAAAAAAAGACTCATTAAGGTTTAATTTCTGAATCACTTCCCAATGGTATTAGTGATTAGGTGATTTTATAAATTTCAACATTCATTTCATGGAGATACAATTCAAAATTCAAAATTTCAAGAAACTTATTTTCTTCCAATAAAGAGATTCAGAATTAAGTTAAGGAATGACAAATATGAAAATAAGAGCCTCCGTCCGTAAAATTTGTGAAAAATGTCGACTGATCCGTAGGCGAGGACGAATTATAGTAATTTGTTCCAACCCAAAACATAAACAAAGACAAGGATAGAGAATCTTTAGAAAAAAGGGGGAAGGGAACTCCATAAATCTAAAGGACCCAATGTTCAAATAAATAAAAATAAATAAAAGCTCTGTTTTGATGTCAAATGGATATATCCATATATCTCTGGCTTAGATTTATGAGATGGCAAAACCTATACCAAGAATTGGTTCACGTAAGAATAGACATATGAGTTCACGTAAAAATGCCCGTAGAATACCAAAGGGAGTTATTCATGTTCAAGCAAGTTTCAACAATACTATTGTGACTGTTACAGATGTACGGGGGCGGGTAATTTCTTGGTCCTCCGCCGGTACTTGTGGATTCAAGGGTGCAAGAAGAGGGACACCTTTTGCCGCTCAAACCGTAGCAGGAAATGCTATTCGGGCAGTAATGGATCAAGGTATGCAACGAGCAGAAGTCATGATAAAGGGCCCCGGTCTCGGAAGAGATGCGGCATTAAGGGCTATTCGTAGAAGTGGTATACTATTAAGTTTCATACGAGACGTAACCCCTATGCCACATAATGGATGCAGGCCCCCTAAAAAAAGACGTGTGTAAAACTAAACATTGAAAATATTTCAAGAGAAATAAATAATTCAATGACTTGATCAAATAATATTACTATGGTTCAAGAGAAAGTAACAGTATCTACTCGGCCACTACAGTGGAAATGTGTTGAATCAAGAGAAGACAGTAAACGTCTTTATTATGGACGCTTTATTCTGGCTCCACTTATGAGAGGACAAGCCGATACAATAGGCATTGCGATGAGAAGAGCTTTGCTTGGAGAAATAGAAGGAACATGTATCACACGCGTAAAATTCGAGAAACTACCACATGAATATTCTACCATAATCGGTATTCAAGAATCCGTCCATGAAATTTTAATGAATTTGAAAGAAATTGTATTGAGAAGTAATCTATATGGAACTCGTGATGCGTCTATTTGTGTCAAGGGTCCCCGATATGTAACTGCTCAAGATATCATCTTACCACCTTCCGTGGAAATCGTTGATAATACACAGCATATAGCTAACCTAACAGAACCAATAACTTTGTGTATTGAATTACAAATCACGAGGGATCGCGGATATCGTATAAAAACGCCAAATAACTTTCAAAATGGAAGTTATCCTATAGATGCTGTATTCATGCCTGTTCGAAATGCAAATCATAGTATTCATTCTTATGTGAATGGAAATGAAAACCAAGAAATACTTTTTCTCGAAATATGGACAAATGGAAGTTTAACTCCTAAAGAAGCACTTCATGAGGCCTCCCGAAATTTGATTGATTTATTTATTCCCTTTTTCCATGCAGA